TTATAAATTATAATTTATAAATTATAATTTATAATATAATTTTATAATTTATTAGAATTTATAAATTTATATTATCTATTTATAATTATATATTCATATTTCATATATATATTTATAATATATTTACATATTTATTATATATTATATATATTATATATTTATATATATTTATATATTATATAATTATATTATATAATATAATTATAATATAATAATATAATTTAATATAATAATATAATAATATATTATATTTTATATTATATATATTTTATATTATATATATATATTATAATTATATTTATATATTATAATTTTATAATTTATAATTTATAATTATTTATAATTTATAATTATTATATATATATTATAATTATATTTATATATTTTTTTATATTTTTATATTATTTAATTATATTAAATATATTTTATATATTATATTTTATATATATTTTTTATATTTTATAATTTATAATATATTAATATATATATTAATATATATGTTTATGTTTTATTTTAATTTTATATTTATTTTATTTTTATATTTATAATATTTATATATTTATATATTTTATAATTTATATATTTTATAATATATTATTTATATTTATTATATATTTATTATTTATAATATATTATTTATATTTATTATATATTTATTATATATTAATAATATTAATAATATATTATATTAATAATTATAAATAATTATATTAATAATATATTATATATATATTATATATTAATAATATTAATAATATATTATATATATATTATATATTTATTATATATTTTATATTTTATAATTATATTTTATATTTAATTATATTTATTATTTATTAATTTATTATTTATTTTTATTATAATTATATTATTTATTATTTATATATTTATATTATTTATTATATTTATATATATTTATATTAATATTATATATTTATATTAATATTATTTATTATTTTATTATTTATTTATTATTTAATATTATTTAATATTAATATTTTAATATTAATATTTATTATTTAATATATTTTTATATTTTTTATATATTTATTTATATTTATTTATATATTTATATATTTATATATATATATATAATATTATATATAAATATAATATAATATATTTTATATATTTAATATATTTTATATATTATTATATATTATTTTATATATTTATATTATTTTATATATTTATATTTTTTATATTTTTATTTTATATTTTTTATATTTTTATTTTTTATATATTTTAATATATATTTATATATTTTATTATATATTATTATATATTTTTATATATTTATATATTTTATTATATTTATATTTTATATATTATTATATTATTATTATTTATTATTATAATTATATTTATATTTTTTTTATATTTTATTTTATTTATTATTTATTTTAATAAATATTTTATTTTAATAAATATTTTAATATTTTTTTAATAAATAATAAATTTAATAAATATTTTAATATATATTTTTATATTTTTTTATATTTTTAATATATATTTTATATTTTTAATATATATTTTTATATTTTATTTTATATTTTTATATAAAATATAAAAATATAAAATAAAATATAAAAATAAGGGAAGTGAGGGTAGAGTAATTAATTGAACAAATAGAACTTATTCAATTCACTTCTTGTTTTGTTCCGGCGTAAAAGTGGATTAAATCTTTACGCATATTCAAATACTTCTTTATTATCTCATTACAGTTCTTATTTTATACCTTTTTATATTTTATTTTTTTTTTTCTGTTTGTCCATCACTTGTTATGAATCTAAACAAAACAAAGAAGTTCAGATATACCCGGAAAAGATAACTAAGGAATAAGAATCCTTGGCGAACAGGAGAAAACATGATTCTTTCGATACAAGACGACACAAGAAAAGTATTTTTCTTGTGTCGTCTTGTATCGAATAGAAGATTAGTAAGACTAAAAATACTTTATAGAAAGATTTTTTACTTTCATTTTTCCCGTCCTTGCCTTGTATTCTATTCCTTTGTATGCTTATTTTCTATTATTAGGAATGGTATACAAGTAATGAGTTTCAGACATCCCACAAAAGAAAAAACAGTATAAAAAAAGTAAAAGGCTTACAGAATTTTTTAATCATACATACGATCGACAAGAATTCTCAACTTTTACCAACCTTTTTAAAAGAATCTCTAGATCTAGAAATTCATTTCGTACAACTGAACCTTTTCAAACTGTTTCTTTTTCAGAACCAAAAAGATTTGTGCCAAAATCACAGATGCCAAAAAGAACAAAAGTCCTTGGACTCTTAATGGATCTTGAAGCACTATTTCTGCGTCTCCCTGACCAAACCCTCCTACATTTGGATTACTTGTTAATGGTTGATCAAGCTTGATGGATTCACCTTCTGAAACAAGAAGTTCTGGCCCTGGAGGTATAATATCAAACACTTGACGTCCATCTGATGCATCAACTATGGATATTTCATATCCCCCCTTTTCTTTACGTACAATTCTGCTTACTATACCGGCTGATGTAGCATTATAAACTGTATTGTTACTCTTGCTACCATCAGGATAAATCTGACCCCTTCCTCTGTTCCCACCTACATATATAGGATATTTTAAGAAGTGAACGTCTTTTTTCGTAGCAGGGTCGGGAGAAAGAATGGGAAAGACGATTTCACTATATTTCTGACCGGGAACAGGACCTATCACAAGAATATTTCTTTTATTAGGACGATAAGACTGAAAAGAAAGATTGCCCATCTTTTCTTTCATTTCGGGAGAAATACGATCGGGGGGGGCTAATTCGAATCCCTCGGGTAAAATAAGAACAGCTCCTACATTTAAAGCTCCCTTTTTACCATTAGCAAGAACTTGTTTCAGTTGCATATCATAAGGAATTAGAACAACTGCTTCAAATACAGTATCAGGAAGTACAGCTTGTGGAACTTCAATATCCACGGGCTTATTAGCTAAATGGCAATTGGCACATACAATTCGCCCAGTTGCTTCTCGTGGATTTTCATAACCCTGCTGCGCAAAAATGGGATATGCATTTGAAATAGATGCTCGAGTTATTACATATATCATGATCGATACAGAAATGGATCGAGTCATCTGTTCTTTTACCCAAGAAAAAGTCTTTCTATTTTGCATGGTCCAATCATAGATCCCGGAATTTCTACAATAAATTCGATAGGTAGCTAGTAGAATTCCCTATCCACAAGTTTGCCATTGTATTGATTGTACTGAAAGAATTGTACTGGTGGAATATAGTATGAATACCTTGAACTGAAAAGGTAGAAGTATAAAGAATAAGTAAGATTGAAAATGATTTCTTTATACACGAAGAAAAATTCTGATTTGATTGATATCAAGAGATCTAATGAATTCTTCATTCATTCATTGAATGATAAATTACTACAAGGGAAGGAGATACACGATTTAAAAAAAGGAAGATCCAATATTTCACAATTGTATCTAGAATTACTGGGAAAGTGGAAACAAGACCAGATATAATTTGATCGTTCTGAGCCAATCCAAAATCATTGTAGATCGAACCAATCATTAGTTCCCAACCATGGGTCGAGTGAAATCCGATCCATAAATCAGTAACTAAAAGAATAGCAAAAGCTTTGATTGTGTCACTTAAGTTATAGATAAATTCCTTAATCCAAGAATTCAGAATGAAAAGTTCTTCATTACCCAGAATAAAATAACCACTTAGAATAGCGAAACAGATTAGATTTGTCGAGAAATGCAAAATTATATGGAAATGAGATTCATTGTGTCTTTTGACCAATTGTATTGTTTCCTTGTGCATTCCTATACGAAGCCCTTGTATATGTGTGTCCGAGTACTGCTTTATCATCTCGTCCAACAGGAATAGTTCTTCTAATTCCATAAAATTTTCTAGAACATTTTTCTCTTGAATATCATTCAAAAGGATTTCTGATTGCCTGGTATTACACCAATTAAGAACCCAAGTTTCTAGACTTTTCTTAAATGAGAGAGAAACCCACCAGGGCAAAAAGAGTATAGACACAAGATATGGGAGGGAAGCGAATGCTTTCTTTTTTTTCATTCTGTATCCGTGATGTTAATGAACCTGTTTCATTCGTCGATTCTATCTTAGATTTCTATGAAGCGTGAGTTCTATAACAAGAGCCTATAACTCTAACAAGAACAAGGTATCGAACCTATGGATCTTTTACGATTTTTGTTTTTGTATAAGAATTAAGTCTTTGTATCTAGAATATACCATAGAAGATAGAAGAAGGGCCCTTTTCGTTTGTATTTTTTGTATTTTGTATTTGATTAGTTATATTAGATTTTTATTAGATTTTATTCGAATTAGTTCGAATTTTATGTTATTATAATTGTTCCATATACGTCCTCCTGCTTTTTTTATTTGTATTTGAGATGTATGATGTATGTGAACTGCTGCCTCAACGGAACGGGAAAATATAAAATATAACATATAACATAGCACTGGAATTAACATTTTGAAGAAGCTTCAGTTGTCTTAAAAAGATAATTAGTAAGTTCTTCTCTCATGCTGAGATTTCTTCTTCAGTTCATTTCATTCAATTGGTACGCGCAAGAAATAGGCCAATTCGGCAGCTTTTTGTTCAATTTCTCGTGGAGTCAAATTCTCATCAGTACGAGTCAAGGGAATGGCTCCTTGACCCCGGATTTCCATATAAAGGACACGACGAGTAAAAAGACCCTCTCTCACCTCCATCCTGATTGATTGGATATCTTTCAGAAAGAAACGAAGGAAGATGCGACGATTTATTCCAGGAAATCCCCAACGAAAAAGGCACATTATCCCTTCTTTTATATCGAATCGGTCATAACCACTACCTACATTCCATGAAATTGTGCACCACAAATAAGAACTAATGAATAGACCCGCGATCCCATAGAAAGACATCACGATCCCTTGTGGGAAAAAAAGAATTTGCTGAGACGGAAATACGGATAGCAGATTCCTACCAAGATAACTGGAAGTTCCAACCAATAAGAATCCTAGTGAACCTAAAAAAAGGATACAGGCCCAGCAAAAATTACTTGTTTTTCTCGACCCCGTTATAAGTTCTATCCATATATGTTCTGATCGCCAGTTCATACTATACTAGATCCAGTTGCATTCGATTGGAATTGAGAGAATAACCCAAATGGATTTGACTTTACTTTTCTTGCTTGATTCCGAAGTAACTTCCATCAACTAGCAGTATTCTGACGTGAACCATTAGGAATAATTGGTTAGATACATTGAGTTTCTATTTCAAAGATAAAAAAAAAAAGAATTGCTCATCATTTTTAATTTAATTGATATTGATTAAGCTATAACCGCTTATACATACATTAATGCGTATATTATGCATCGGTATACATAACAACTCTTCCGTTTGTTTTCGTAAAGGCCACATATCATATATCCTACCATATTACACTAAAAAAAGTATCTGTCTGATGATCTAGCGTTGAACTAAATTTATGAGATTTGGTCCCATCATATATCATATTTAGACAATCTTATTTCTTTGGACATAAAGAAATAAAGAAGCCATTGCAATTGCCGGAAAGACTAGGCCCACTAAAGGAACAAAAATAGAGGGAAAGTTCAAATATATCATAGAACGGGTACCTCGATTTCATATTTGTACCTATTATAATTATAAAGATATCTTATGATAAGTCTACCTATTATAAAAAATATGAACATAATCTTAATATCTTATTAATATTTAACTTATTAATATTTTTAATATTTTAATAATTTTAATATTTAATTTTTAATATTTAATATAAATATAAAGTACTTAATAATAAATAAGTACAAGGAATGTAGAACTAAATGAAGTGTACCTATACCTCTTTCTACACAAATATGTATGAGAATACACTTTCAAAAATTTGATTCTTCTTCTCCCATCCTTAATCTTCTTTATATCTTTTCTTTCAAAACAAACAAAGGTTTTTTTTTAGATGTTTAGATGAAAGAAAAGAGTTTTTTATGAATTCGCGACTTTAACCAAAACCAATCTTATCCCAATCTTATACAACAAACAAAACAGGGATTCCTAGCGAAAAACAGGGGTTTTCGGTAAATAGATTATATTCTTATTCTATATTATATTCTTATTCTATATTCATTATATTTATATTCTTATTTTTCTTTATTCTCATTCTATAATTCTATATTCATTCTTATATTCTTCTTATTTCTTATTTGATTCTATATTTATAATTCTATATTTATATTTTATTTATATTATTTTTATTTATATTATTTATTTATATATTTATATTATTTATATTATTTTATATTATATATATATTATATATTTAATTATATATTATATATTTAATATTATAATTTAATATTATATTATTATATTATATATTATATTATATTATTTATTTATATTATTTATATTTATATATTTATATTTATATATTATATTATATATTAGATATATTAGATATTAGAATTAGAATTATATTTTTTTTTTTAGAATTATAATTATATTTTTTTAATTTTATATTTATTATTTATTTTAATATTTTTATTTTAATTTATTTTATAAATTTATTTTATAATTTATATTTTTATATTTTATATATTATATATTTAATATATTTAAATTATATATTTAATAGATTTTATATATTTAAATATATTTAAATTTTTATATATTTAAATATATATTTAAATATATATTTAAATATATATTTAAATTATATATATATATTTAATAGATTTTATATAATATATTTAAAATAATATATTTAAATTATATTTTTATATTTTATTTATAATTTATAATTTTATTTATATTTTATTTATATTTTTTATTTTTATCTTGATTCAAGGGAAGGAAACCCTGTAGCTGAAATAACTCACTGAGAACACCTTTTAAAAGATTACGTGGTACGATTGGGTCGAATAAGCCCTTATGGAATGAATACTCAGCCGCTTGTGAACCGTCGGGTACTGTCTTTTTCAATGTTTGTTCAATTACTCTTTTGCCCGCAAACGCAATGTAGGCATTAGGTTCAGCAATAATGATATCTCCCAACATACCAAAACTTGCTGTAACTCCGCCAGTTGTAGGAGATGTAAGGATTGATACATAGAATAACTTTTTATTTGATTGATAATCATATGAAGCAGAAGATATTTTAGCCATTTGCATCAAGCTCAAACTCCCTTCTTGCATGCGTGCTCCTCCAGAAGCACACACAATAATGACAGGTAGAGATCGATTAGTAGCATACTCGATCAAACGGGTTATTTTCTCACCTACTACGGATCCCATACTACCTCCCATAAACTGAAAATCCATAACTCCAATTGCTACGGGAATACTATTTAGTTGACCTACGCCCGTTTGAACAGCTTCAGTTAAACCCGTTTTTTTTTTATAAAAAAAGATGCGATCTCTATAAGGTTCCTCTTCTGAATGAAATTCAATGGGGTCCATAGAGACCATATCTTCA